AGACCAATCTATCATATAGATGAGGATAAACTAGTGACCTCGGATATTAATGAAATCTATAGAAGAATTATCTATCGGAATAATACTCTTACAGATCTATTAACAACAAGTATAGCTACGCCAGAAGAATTAATAATATCTCAGGAAAAATTGCTGCAAGAAGCCGTGGATGCACTTCTTGATAATGGAATCTGCGGACAACCGATGAGGGATGATCATAATAGAGTTTACAAGTCTCTTTCAGATGTAATTGAAGGCAAAGAAGGAAGAGTTCGCGAGACTTTGCTTGGTAAACGGGTTGATTATTCAGGGCGGTCAGTGATTGTCGTGGGCCCTTCACTTTCATTACATCGATGTGGATTGCCTCGCGAAATAGCAATAGAACTTTTCCAGGCATTTGTAATTCGTGACCTAATTAGAAAACATCTTGCTTCGAACATCGGAGTTGCTAAAAGTCAAATTCGAAAAAAAAAACCGATTGTATGGGAAATACTTCAGGAAATTCTGGATGACCATCCTGTATTGCTGAATAGAGCGCCTACTCTGCATAGATTAGGCATACAGGCATTCCTGCCCATTTTAGTGGAAGGGCGTGCTATTTGTTTACATCCATTAGTTTGTAAGGGCTTCAATGCAGACTTTGACGGGGATCAAATGGCTGTTCATGTGCCTTTATCTTTGGAGGCTCAAGCAGAGGCACGTTTACTTATGTTTTCTCATATGAATCTTTTGTCTCCAACTATTGGAGATCCCATTTCTGCACCAACTCAAGATATGCTTAGTGGACTCTATTTCTTAACGAGTGGAAATCGTCGGGGTATTTGTGTAAATAGGTATAATCCATGTAATCGTATAAACTATCAAAATGAAGATAATAACTATAAGTATACAAAAAAAAAAGAACCTTTTTTTTCTAATGCCTATGATGCAATTGGAGCTTATCGGCAAAAACGCATCAATTTAGGTAGTCCCTTGTGGCTGCGGTGGCGACTAGATCAACGCGTTATTGCTGCAAGAGAAACTCCCATCGAAATTCACTATGAATCTTTGGGGACCTATTATGAGATTTATGGACACTATCTAATAGTAAGAAGTATAAAAAAAGAAATTCTTTATATATATATTCGAACCACTCTCGGTCATATTTCTCTTTATCGAGAAATAGAAGAAGCCATACAGGGGTTTTGGCAGGGCTGTTGTAATTCTATGCTACCAGGGGGAATTCGAGTCTCGCCGGGTTAACTAGGACTATAATTGCAATTGCGGAATTTCTACGTGAATCAAGATCTAGAAAAGGAAGTTTTACAATCACTGACTCAAACCCATTGTCAAATTCTACTCAGCGCAATATGGAGGTACTGATGGCAGAACGGCCCACTCAGGTCTTTCACAATAAAATGATAGACGGAACTGCCATGAAACGACTTATTAGTCGATTTATTGATCACTATGGAATAGGATATACATCACATATCCTGGATCAAGTAAAGACTCTGGGTTTCCGACAAGCTACCGCCGCATCGATTTCATTAGGAATTGATGATCTTTTAACAATACCTTCTAAAAGATGGCTAGTTCAAGACGCTGAACAACAAAGTTTTATTTTGGAAAAACACCATCATTATGGGAATGTACACGCGGTAGAAAAATTACGTCAATCGATCGAGATCTGGTATGCCACAAGTGAATATTTGCGACAAGAAATGAATCCTAATTTTCGGATGACCGATCCTTTTAATCCAGTCCATATAATGTCTTTTTCGGGAGCCAGAGGAAATGCATCTCAGGTACATCAATTAGTAGGTATGAGAGGATTAATGTCGGATCCCCAAGGGCAAATGATTGATTTACCCATTCAAAGCAATTTACGCGAAGGACTCTCTTTAACAGAATATATTATTTCTTGTTACGGAGCCCGTAAAGGAGTTGTGGATACCGCTATCCGAACATCAGATGCAGGATATCTCACGCGCAGACTTGTTGAAGTAGTTCAACACATTGTTGTACGTCGAACAGATTGCGGCACCGTCCGAGGTATTTCTGTAAGTCCTCGAAATGGAATGATGGCGGACAGGATTTTTATCCAAACATTAATTGGGCGTGTATTAGCAGATCATGTATATATAGGTTCGCGATGCATTGCTACTAGAAATCAAGATATTGGAGTTGGACTTGTCAATAGATTCATAACTTTTAGAGCACAACCAATCTCTATTCGAACTCCCTTTACTTGTAGGAGTACATCGTGGATTTGTCAATTATGTTATGGCCGAAGTCCAGCTCATGACGACCTGGTCGAATTGGGAGAAGCTGTAGGTATTATTGCAGGTCAATCTATTGGAGAACCGGGCACTCAATTAACATTAAGAACTTTTCATACCGGCGGAGTATTCACAGGGGGTACTGCAGAACATGTGCGAGCCCCTTCTAATGGAAAAATAAAATTCAACGAGGATTTGGTTCATCCGACACGTACACGTCATGGACATCCTGCTTTTCT